GTTTGATGGGTCTTTATTCCATATACATGTAATAAGTAAAGATCTCTGTTTTGTACGTATATAATAGATAAAGATCTCTACTTTATATACATGTAATAAGTAAAGATCTCTGTTTTGTACGTATATAATAGATAAAGATCTCTACTTTATATACATGTAATAAGTAAAGATCTCTGTTTTGTACGTATATAATAGATAAAGATCTCTACTTTATATACATGTAATAAGTAAAGATCTCTGTTTTGTACGTATATAATAGATAAAGATCTCTACTTTATATACATGTAATAAGTAAAGATCTCTGTTTTGTACGTATATAATAGATAAAGATCTCTACTTTATATACATGTAATAAGTAAAGATCTCTGTTTTGTACGTATATAATAGATAAAGATCTCTACTTTATATACATGTAATAAGTAAAGATCTCTGTTTTGTACGTATATAATAGATAAAGATCTCTACTTTATATACATGTAATAAGTAAAGATCTCTGTTTTGTACGTATATAATAGATAAAGATCTCTACTTTATATACATGTAATAAGTAAAGATCTCTGTTTTGTACGTATATAATAGATAAAGATCTCTACTTTATATACATGTAATAAGTAAAGAAGTGGATAAGTTTGTTTTGTGTGGTGGGTTGGTTTGAAGTTCCTGTAGTTAAAGTCTATAACGGCGATTTTTCAGGTCGCAGGTCTCAGGGAAGGGCTGAGCAGGAATTATGATGAAATTTGTTCTTTTTTTAGGTTTGCTCTTTGCTTTAGGGGGGCTGGCGGTTGCGTCTAACCCTTCTCCTTATTATGGGGTAATGGGGCTGGTTGTGGCGTCTGTTGCAGGGTGTGGTTGATTGGTGAGTTTAGGGGTGTCGTTTGTGTCTCTGGTGCTGGTTATAGTTTATTTGGGGGGAATGCTAGTGGTGTTTGTCTATTCTGTTTCGTTAGCGGCAGATCCTTATCCGGAGACATGGGCAGATTGAGGGGTTGTTGGTTATGGTGTTGGGATGGGACTGATTCTTTTGGTTGGGGTTGTTGTAGGGGGGATGTCGGATTCAGTGGTGGATGGTGGGACGGTGAATAATGTTGGGCTGTTATCAGTTCGGCAGGATTTTAGTGGTGTGGCTATGTTCTATTCGTGAGGGGCGGGGCTGTTTTTAATTGGTGGTTGGGGGCTGCTGTTGACTTTATTTGTGGTGATGGAGTTTGTGCGGGGATTGTCTCGGGGAGCGATTCGGGCTGTTTAAGATGTTCAGAGAGTAGTTTAGTTGAAAATACCAGCTTTGGGAGTTGGTGATGAAGGTTCGATTCCTTTCTCTTTGATGGGTGGTGAGGGTTAATGTAATGTTAATGATTAAAAGATGTTGATTGGGTTGTGGTTTATGGGAAAGTTAGAGGAAATTTAAGTGTGATAAGTGAATGAGTTAAGTGATTGGATGAATGAATGGAATGAGGTTGGGAAATAAGGTTAAGTAGTTGGTTAAGTTAACGTAATATGATAAGATAAAAATGAAAAAATGGATGAATTAAGAGGTTTAGCTATATAATCCAGGAAAGTGAAAATAGTAAAAGTATGTCCGGTGACCATTGCATTAATTGGTGCTTAGTGGGTAAAAAGCGCGAGTGCCATAAATGGGGTCAAAGTGCATCAGTGTTAGTGTGTGTGACGGCTTATCCTTCAACCATAACAAGTTAGGCCTTAAGGGGGACCAATAGCCCGCCGACCACGCGATGTACATGTCAAGAACCGGGTAACTCCTGCTACGCACTTGAAGGGCTTATTGAAGAGACCCCAAAAAAAAGAAACAAAGCGCAGGAGAGGCCAGATGCCGAAGTAAAGAGAGAGAAAGAGGAACATTCAGGCCGACCACTTGTATCTGTGAAGAGCAAGGTCGCAGGAATGATGGTAGTTGTGCTCCTGAAGTTACCACGGGTGGCGCAAAAGAGCAAGAATAGGCTATTCATGCCCTTGAAGACAATAACCGAAAGCATAACTGACAGGGGTAGCTCGGTTCTCGTGAGAAGCACGATCAATAGATAACCTGGTCCTCTGGCCTGGAAGTACCTGACATATGTAGGAAGGGAATTTCTGGTAGGAGGTGGGCGAAGTTTATGACCTTCGGGAATTCAAAGGTGTACTGCGACATTATCCGTTTCCGAGGTGGAGTGTAAGCACGGTAAAACATAGTCGATCTCAAGTAACGCTTGCGTCTAGTCGTAGGTCCTGTTAGTTGGGTTAATGGTCCCTGAAACAAGAATGTGCCTGCATGCATGACTGCACGAACATTATCTCCTGGGCGAAAATGTTTGAGAAGTGGCTGATTGAGAAGTTGCATACTATGTGAGAAATCCAGCATTACAGTGTATGTTTGATGGGGTAAATAAAGCGATGCAAAGTACCACATAACCCGAAAACAAGTTGGAACATACTGTTTGGGGGGGGAGGGGGGGGGTCGTCTTGTACCGTACAACTCTAAGAAGGGGCTTAGTCTTCAATCTTTGGTTTACAAGACCAATGTTTTTTATAAACTATTAGAGTTTGACTAGAGTTTTAGTATTTTGTTCTCTAGGATGGATACAAGGGGGAACAGTACTAGGATGATTGTGAAGTAGGTAAAGGAGGCTAGTTGGCCGATAATGATGAATGGGTGTTCAACGGGCTGGCTGCCTACTCAGGTTAGGACAAGGAGGTTGGCTACTAGTGTTCAGAATAGAATTTGGGAAAGGGGGCGGAAGGTTATTGAGCGTAGTTTGGAGGTGTGTAGGAGTGGTATGAGGAAGAGGACTAGGACTGAGGCGGCAAGTGCTAGTACCCCTCCTAGTTTGTTGGGGATGGATCGGAGAATGGCGTATGCAAAGAGGAAGTATCATTCGGGTTTGATGTGCGGTGGTGTGGCTAGTGGGTTGGCTGGTGTGAAGTTTTCTGGATCTCCTAGGAGGTTTGGGGAGAATAGGGTTAGGGTAGTGAGGAGAATGATTAGGAAGGCGAATCCTAGGATATCTTTTGTGGAGTAATATGGGTGGAAGGGAATTTTGTCGCAGTCTGCTGGGATGCCTAGGGGGTTGTTTGATCCTGTTTCGTGTAGGAAGGTTAAGTGAACTAGCGTAAGTCCTGCAATGAAGAATGGGAGGAGGAAGTGGAGGGCAAAGAATCGGGTGAGGGTGGGGTTGTCTACTGAGAATCCGCCTCATGCTCATTCTACTAGGGTTTGGCCGATGTATGGGATTGCTGAGAATAGGTTTGTGATTACTGTAGCGCCTCAGAATGATATTTGTCCTCAGGGAAGCACGTATCCGACGAAGGCGGTTGCTATGAGAGCAAGAAGGAGTAAGACTCCAATGTTTCAGGTTTCTTTGTTTAAGTATGAGCCGTAGTAAATTCCTCGGCCGATGTGGAGATAGATGCAGATGAAGAAAAAAGAGGCTCCGTTTGCGTGGAGGTTTCGGATTAGTCAGCCGAATTGGACGTCTCGGCAGATATGTGCGACGGAGGCGAAGGCTAGGGAGGTGTCTGCTGTGTAGTGTGTGGCTAGTAGGAGGCCTGTGATGATTTGTGTGGTTAGGCAGATGCCTAGGAGGGATCCGAAGTTTCATCAGGATGAGATGTTGGATGGTGTGGGTAGGTCGACTAGGGCGTCGTTTACGATTTTTAGGAGTGGGTGGTTTTTACGTAGATTGAGTGCCATTAGGGGATCTGTGTGTGGATATGAGGATAATGAGGATGGATAGTGCGAAGGAGCTTAAGTAGGCTTTGATTAGTCCTGAGTGTAGGGTGGTGGTAAATTTGGATGCTGCTAGTTGTGAGGTTGCTAGGCCTTCTGGTCCGATTAGTTTGTATCAGGATAGATCAATGAGGTGGGAAGCAATGTTTTGTCCTCCGGCTAGTAGGCTTAATGAGGTGGGACGGTGTGTTAGGGGGTTGAAGTATCCTAATGAGGTGGAGAAGTTGGAGAAGTGGGTTTGTTTTGTGAGGATTAGGGTTTGGGCTAGTTTTGACAGTTCTAGGGCGAGAATGATTCCTAGGGCTGTGATAATTAGGGCGGTGAGTTTAATTGATATTGGCATAGTTGTTGGTGGTGTTTTTGTGGGGAGGATGTATGAGGTGATTAGGAATCCGGCTGTAATGCTTCCTAGTGCTAGGCGGGTAATGGGGGATGTCACTGCGGGGTTGTTTTCGTTTATAGGGGTCAGTGGTGGAATTCGGACGAAGCCGGTTTGGACTAGTACGGTTATGCGTATTGTGTATACTGCGGTGAAGGAGGTTGCTAGGAGTGTTAGTACTAGGGCTCAGCTGTTTAGATAGGAAGTGCTTAGGCTTTCGATAATTTGGTCTTTTGAGTAGAAGCCTGCGAGGAAGGGGGTTCCTATTAGTGCTAGGTTGCCGATGGTTAGGCATGAGGTGGTTGTTGGGAGTATTTTTTGGAGGCCGCCTATTTTTCGAATGTCTTGTTCTCCGTTGAGGCTGTGGATGATGGAGCCTGAACATAGGAATAGTATGGCTTTGAAGAAAGCGTGGGTAGAGATGTGTAGAAATGCTAGTTGTGGGAGGTTGAGTCCGATGGTTACTATTATTAGGCCCAGTTGGCTTGAGGTGGAGAAGGCAATGATTTTTTTGATGTCGTTTTGGGTTAGGGCGCATGTGGCTGCGAATAGTGTGGAGAGTGCACCGAGGCAGAGACATAGGGTTAGGGCGGTTTGGTTGGTGGTGAGTAGGGGGTGGGTTCGGATGAGCAGGAAAATTCCGGCTACTACTATGGTGCTGGAGTGGAGTAGGGCGGAGACGGGGGTTGGTCCTTCTATGGCGGCTGGGAGTCATGGGTGTAGGCCGAATTGGGCGGATTTGCCCGTTGCAGCGAGGATGAGGCCTAGGAGTGGTAGTGTGGGGGTTTGGTTTGGAGGGGGGAGTTGTTGGATTTCTCAGGTGTTTGTTGAGCAGGCTAGTCAGGCTATGCAGAGAATGAGGCCGATGTCTCCGACTCGGTTGTAGAGGACTGCTTGAAGGGCGGCGGTGTTGGCTTCTGCTCGTCCGTGCCATCAGCTGATTAGGAGGAAGGATATGATTCCTACGCCTTCTCAGCCGATGAACAGGATGAATAGGTTGTTGGCGATAATTAGGATAAGTATAGCGATTAGGAAGAATAGTAGGTAGGTGAAGAATTTGGTAATGTAGGGGTCTGAGGCTATGTATCATGTTGCAAATTGTAGGATTGATCATGATACGAAGAGTGCAATTGGAAAGAATGTGAGGGAGTAGAAGTCTATTTTTAGGCTAATGGGGATTTTGAAGTTTATGATATATTTTCATTCTCATAGGGAGATTAGGCTTTCTGATCCGGAGTAGATGAAGATAATTATTGGGAGGAGGCTAATTAGGAAGGCAGCTTTGACAGTGCTTGTGATGGTAGCAGGGGTGTTTTTGAGGCTGTCCGACAGTAGGGGGAAGATAATGGGGGTGGAGAGGGTTGCTAGGGTGAGTAGTATTAGTGTGTTGAGGGTTAGGAGCAGGTCCATTACTTTCACTTGGATTTGCACCAAGATGAGTGGTTCCTAAGACCATTGGATTACTGTTATCCTTTGAAAGTAAGGGGGCTGAGGTTTTAGGCTCAGGAACAAGAGTTAGCAGTTCTTGTTGGTTGGTCCTCCCCCTCGGCAGGCAAGAAGGGTTTAACTTCTGTCTTAGGATCACAGCCTAATGTTTTGGTTGAAACTATGTCTGCATGAAGGGATTCCGGAGATGAGCTCTGGTTTAAAGATAAGGAGGATTATTGGGATCATGTGTAGGGCCATGAGGAGATGTTCTCGTGTTGAGGAGTTTTGGAGGGAGGTGATGTGTGATGGTAGGGGTCCTCGTTGTGTTATGATGAGTATGTATAGGGTGTATGAGGCGGTGAGTAGGATGGCGGTTCCTGTTAGGAGGAGGGTGAGGGAGGATCAATTGAATAGTGCGATTATAATGGTTAGCTCGGCTATGAGGTTAATTGTGGGTGGGAGCGCTATGTTTGTTAGGTTAGCTAGGAGTCATCAGGTGGCTATAAGTGGTAGGAGTGGTTGGAGCCCTCGGGTGAGCAGTAGGATGCGGCTGTGGGTGCGTTCGTAGTTTGTGTTGGCTAGGCAGAATAGTATGGAAGATGTTAGGCCGTGGGCTACTATCAGGATTATTGCGCCTGAGAAGGCTCATTGGGTTTGGATTATGGTTGCGGCAATTACTAAGCCTATGTGGCTGACAGATGAGTAGGCGATTAGGGATTTTAGGTCGATTTGTCGTAAGCAGATGGCGCTGGTTATTAGGGCTCCTCATAGGGCGAGGGAGATGAAGGGGTAGTGGAGGTTGCTTTGTGATGGGTCGATTAGGATTGTGATTCGTATGATGCCGTAACCGCCGAGCTTTAGGAGTAGGGCGGCAAGTAGCATGGAGCCGGCGATTGGGGCTTCTACGTGGGCTTTTGGTAGTCATAGGTGTAAGCCGTATAGGGGGGCTTTGACCATGAAGGCTAGGAGGAGGGCTAGGCCGCATGCTAGGTTTGTTCATGAGGTGGTTATTGGAGGGTGGAAGAGTTTGAGTATTGGGAAGTAGAGTGTTCCGATTTGGTTGTGAAGGTGGAGGATGGCAATGAGCAGGGGGAGTGAGCTGGCTAGTGTGTAGAATAGCAGGTAAATGCCAGCGTTCAGTCGTTCTGGTTGGCTTCCTCAGCGAGTGATTAGGATTAGGGTGGGGATTAGTGTGGCTTCGAATGCGATGTAGAATAGTATGAGCTCTGAAGCTGAAAAAGCTAGAAGAATGAATGGTTGTGCTAGGACTATTGTTGAGATGAAGATTCGTTTTCGGGCCGGGGGTTCGGTTTCTAGATGGTTTTGGCTGGCTAGGATTATTAAGGGTAGGAGCCAGCACGATAGAACTAGTAATGGGGAGGAGATTTGGTCGATTGAGGTTCAATGGGTTAGATTTTTGTTGGGGAAGTATGTGGGGGTTAGTCATTGGAGGCTGAGGGTAGCAATAAGGAGGCTGTGAGTTGTGGTATTTGTTCACAGATGTTTACGTGGGGAGAGGGTGGTTAGGGGAAGTAGCATGATGGTTGGAATGATGATTTTTAGCATTGTAGGAGGTTGAAGTTGTGGAGGTGGTCTGATCCGTGAGTGCGGGTGGAAGCGACTAGTAGTGCTAGTCCTGTACCCGCTTCGCAGGCAGAGAATGTTAGTATGAGTATGGGGAGTAGGGTGGAGGATGGGGCTTGTAGTTGGATGGGTCACATGGCTAGGGCGATGTATATTGACAGTATTATGCTTTCTAGGCATAGGAGGGCGGAGATTAGGTGGGTTCGGTGGAAGGCTAGGCCTAGGCTGCTTAGGATGAATGTGGAGTAGAAGCTTAGGTGTAGTGTGGTCATAAAGAAAGTTATAGGGTGAGGACTATAATCTGTTGAGTCGAAATCAACTGTCTTGGTTAGACTAACTTTCTGTTATTCGGCCCACTCTAGGCCTCCTTGGGCTCATTCGTAGATGAGGCCTAATGTGAGGAGGGCGATTAGGGTGGAAGCTCAGGTTAGTGTGGTGGTAGGATCTTGGAGTTGAATGGCTCAGGGGAGGGGGAGAAGTAGGGCAATTTCTAGGTCGAATAATAGGAATAGGATTGCTACTAGGAAGAATCGAATGGAGAATGGGAGTCGAGCGGATCCTAGGGGGTCGAAACCGCATTCGTAGGGGGATAGTTTTTCGGAGTCGGGGGTTATTTGGGCGAGTCAGAAATTTAGGACGGTTAGGGCGATGCTTAGGGTAAGTGAGAGGGTGATTATGAATAGGATCATGTTCATTGCTCTTCTCTGGGGTTAAACCAGATTTTAAGGATTGGAAGTCGATTGTAATTAATATACTAGAAGAGCATGATCCTCATCAGTAGATTGAGATGTAGAGGAAAAGTCAGACGACGTCTACGAAGTGTCAGTATCAGGCAGCCGCTTCAAATCCAAAATGGTGGTTTGATGTGAAGTGGTATTTGATTAGTCGTAGGAGGCATACTAGGAGGAATGTGGAGCCGATGATGACATGGAGGCCGTGGAATCCGGTAGCTACGAAGAAGGTAGAGCCGTAGACCCCATCGGCGATGGAGAATGGGGCTTCGTAGTATTCTATGGCTTGGAGGCCTGTGAAGTAGAAGCCTAGGAGAACTGTAAGGGTGAGGGCGTGAATTGCTTGTTTCCGGCTAGCTTCTGTGATGCTGTGGTGAGCTCATGTGACGGTTACGCCTGAGGCTAGGAGGATAGCGGTGTTTAGAAGGGGTACTTCTATGGGGTTTAGGGGTTTGATTCCAACGGGTGGTCATTGGCCCCCTAATTCTGGGGTGGGGGCTAGGCTTGAGTGGAAGAATGCCCAGAAGAAGCCTAGGAAGAAGAAGGCTTCTGATGTAATGAACAGGATCATGCCGTAGCGTAGCCCTTTTTGGACGGTGGGGGTGTGGTGGCCTTGGAATGTGCTTTCTCGGACAATGTCACGTCATCATTGGAACATAACTAGGAGGGTGGATAGAAGGCCTGCAATGAGGAGTTGGTAGGAGTTATAGTGGAATCATATGGTCAGGCCGGAGGTAGTCAGGAGAGCGGCGGCCGCTCCGAAGATGGGTCATGGGCTGGGGTCGACTATGTGGTATGAGTGTGCTTGGTGTGCCATTGGGGTTAGATGTTTTCTTGGAGGTATAGGCTTAGTAGCAGCACGAATACGTAGGCCTGGATTATGGCTACGGCTACTTCCAGGATGGTGAGTAGTAGAAGGACGAGTAGGGTTAGAAGGGAGACGGCTGGTATTGTTGAGGCTAGGGCTATTGTGGCAGTGGAAATCAGTTGGATGAGAAGGTGGCCTGCCGTCAGGTTGGCTGTTAGGCGTACTCCTAGGGCTAGGGGGCGGATAAGGAGGCTTGTTGTTTCGATTAGAATGAGGGCAGGGATTAGTGGGGTTGGGGTTCCTTCTGGGAGGAGGTGGCCTAGGGAGATGGAGGGTTGGTTTCGTAGGCCTGTGAGAAGGGTGGCTAGTCATAGTGGGAAAGCGAGGGCTAGGTTTATTGACAATTGAGTGGTTGGAGTAAAGGTGTATGGTAGTAGGCCTAGTAGGTTGATGAGAAGGAGGAAGATTATTAAGGATGTGAGGATTAAAGCCCATTTGTGCCCGTTTTTGTTTAGTGGAGTTATTAGTTGCTTTGTGACTAGGTTGATAAATCATAGTTGTAGGGTTGAGAGGCGGCTAGTTATTCATCGGTTGCTTGGGGCGGGGATAAGGAGGGCTGGGAATGTTATGGAGATTAGGATTAATGGGATTCCTAGGAGTGAGGGGCTTGAGAATTGATCGAAGAAGCTTAGGTTCATGGTCAGGTTCAGGGAGTGGTTTTGGGGATTGTTGGGGTTTTGTTGGTTGGGGGGTTGGTAGTTAGGAATGCTAGTAGTTTAGGCTGAATGACTAGTGAGAATGTCAGTCATGTGATGAGTATGGTGAAGAATCAGGGATTTGGGTTGAGTTGTGGCATATCATTAAGGAGGGCGTATGCCCTCTTTCTCTAGCTTAAAAGGCTAGCGCTGATGCATAGCTTCTTAATGGTTAGGATGATATTAAAGTGGATCAGTTTTCGAAGTTGGCAAGTGGGGTGGCTTCTACTACGATGGGCATAAAGCTGTGGTTTGCCCCACAAATTTCTGAGCACTGTCCGTAGAAAATGCCGGGCCGGGAGGCTAGGAATGAGGTTTGGTTAAGTCGTCCGGGGATGGCATCGGTTTTTACGCCGAGGCTTGGGACGGCTCATGAGTGGAGGACGTCGTCGGCGGTGACAATGACTCGTACAGTGGAGCTTGTTGGGACGATGACGCGGTGGTCAACTTCTAGTAGGCGGAAATGTCCCAGTGGCAGGTCGGTTGTGGGTGTCATGTAGGAGTCGAATGTCAGGTCTTTGAAGTCGGTGTACTCGTAGGTTCAGTACCATTGGTGACCGATGGCTTTTAGGGTGAGGTCGGGTTCATTGATTTCGTCTATTATGTAAAGGATCCGTAGGGAGGGTAATGCGAGCATGATTAGGACTGCGGCTGGTAGGATTGTTCAGACGAGTTCGATTGCTTGGGCGTCGACTGTGCTTGATGTGAGTTTTTCTGTGAGTATGAGGGTTAGAAGGTATAGGACTAGGCTGCAGATAGCTAGAGCGACCATGAGTGCGTGGTCGTGGAATTGTGTAAGTTCTTCTATGATGGGAGAGGATGCGTCTTGAAAGCCGAATTGTGTGTGGTTAGCCATGTTTGGTGAGATGTACAGGGTTTTCACCTGTAATATAGTCTTGACAAGGCTATGTAATTGTTTTACTAACATCTCTGATGAGAAAGAAGCATAAGTAGTTTATGCGGTTGGCTTGAAACCAGCATATGGGGGTTCAACTCCTCCCTTTCTTGGACTTGAACGAAGGCGGGTTCTTCAAAGGTGTGGAATGGGGGTGGGCAGCCGTGGATTCATTCGATGTTGGTGTTTGTCAGTTCTGGTTGGAGGGCTTTGCGTTTGGATGCGAGGGCTTCTCAGATGATGAATACTAACATGATTACGGCTGTTATGGAGATTAGGGAGCCTACTGAGGAGATGGTGTTTCATAGTGTGTAGGCGTCTGGGTAGTCTGAGTATCGTCGTGGTATTCCGGCTAGGCCTAGGAAGTGCTGGGGGAAGAAGGTAAGGTTTACACCTACAAACATTACGCCAAAGTGAGTTTTAGCTCATGTGGGGTGAAGGGTGTATCCTGTGAATAGGGGGAATCAGTGGGTGAAGCCTGCTAGGATTGCGAATACGGCCCCTATAGATAGGACGTAGTGGAAGTGGGCGACTACGTAGTATGTGTCGTGAAGGGCGATGTCCAGTGAAGAGTTTGCGAGGACGATGCCCGTTAGTCCTCCGATGGTAAATAGGAAGATGAAGCCTAGGGCTCATAGTATTGGGGGGTCTCATTTGATTGTTCCTCCATGCAGTGTTGCTAGTCAGCTGAATACTTTGATGCCTGTTGGAATGGCAATGATTATGGTGGCGGATGTGAAGTATGCTCGAGTGTCTACGTCTATTCCTACGGTAAATATGTGATGGGCTCAGACAATAAAGCCAAGGAATCCAATGGATAGTATTGCTCATACTATTCCTATGTACCCGAATGGCTCTTTTTTGCCCGCGTAGTAGGCTACGACGTGGGAGATGATGCCGAATCCTGGGAGGATTAGGATGTAGACTTCTGGGTGGCCGAAGAATCAGAATAGGTGTTGGTAGAGTACTGGGTCTCCTCCACCTGCGGGGTCAAAGAAAGTGGTGTTGAGGTTGCGGTCGGTGAGTAGTATGGTGATGCCGGCGGCTAGGACTGGGAGAGAGAGAAGTAGAAGTACGGCGGTGATTAGAACTGATCATACGAAGAGGGGTGTTTGGTATTGGGAGAGGGCAGGTGGTTTCATGTTAATGGCTGTGGTGATGAAGTTAATGGCTCCTAGGATCGATGAAATGCCTGCTAGGTGTAGGGAGAAAATTGCTAGGTCGACTGAAGCGCCGGCGTGGGCTAGGTTGCCGGCTAGTGGGGGGTATACAGTTCATCCTGTTCCTGCGCCTGTTTCGACTGTGGAGGAGGCTAGTAGGAGGAGGAATGATGGGGGTAGGAGTCAGAAGCTTATGTTGTTTATTCGGGGGAATGCTATGTCTGGGGCTCCGATTATTAGTGGGACTAGTCAGTTTCCGAATCCTCCGATTATGATTGGCATGACTATAAAGAAGATTATTACAAAGGCGTGGGCTGTGACGATTACGTTATAGATTTGGTCGTCTCCTAGTAGGGCGCCTGGTTGGCCTAGTTCTGCTCGGATAAGGAGGCTTAGGGCAGTACCCACCATTCCGGCTCATGCGCCGAAAATAAGGTAGAGTGTGCCAATGTCTTTGTGGTTGGTTGAGAATAATCATCGGTTGATGTATGTCATAGGTAAGATGGCTGAGTGTATAAGCGTTAGGCTGTAGTCCTTTTTACAGAGGTTTGATTCCTCTTCTTATCGGTCCTGTAGTGAAGTTCATGGTGAGTTGCAAGCTCATTGATGCGCATTAATCGTGTGCCGGGACCTTAGGCAGAAGCCTGTTGGTTGGGGCATATAGCTGTTAACTATAGTGTTGTGGGATCGAAGCCCATCTGTCTAGGTGGTGTATGGAGGCTCTAGCTTAATTAAAGTATCTGGGTTGCATTCAGAAGATGCGGGGTAATGTCCTGCGGGTCTCAGCAGAAACTAAGAGGGTCTAGCTCTTGTCTAAGGCTTTGAAGGCCTTCGGTTTGTGTAATCCTAAGTTTCTTAGATGGTGGCGGAGATTATAGGGGATAGGGGGAGGAGTATTATAGACAGGACAGACAGGATGGCGATTGAGGATGGAATGGGCTTGTTAGTGTGTCACTGTTTTATGTGATTTGTGGTGTGTGGGGGAAGTGTGATTGTTGCGCAGTATGCAAGGCGGAGGTAGAAGAATAGGCCTAGGAGGGATAGGAGTGAGATGATGGTTGCTGCGGGTGTCATGTCTTGTTTGGTTAGTTCTTGAATGATGAGTCATTTGGGCAGGAAGCCTGTTAGGGGTGGAAGGCCTGCGAGGGAGAGTAGGGTTAGTATGAGTACTGCGTTCAGTGCTGGGGCCTTGGTTCAGGTGGTTGTCAGGGTGGATAGTTTTGTGGTGTTAGTTGAGTTTAGGGTGAGAAAGACGGTTGCGGTTATTAGGGTGTATAGGTAGAAGTTTAGTAGAGTGAGTTTGGGGTTGTAGGCCAGGATGATGGTTATTCAGCCCAGGTGGGAGATAGAGGAAAAAGCTAGGATTTTTCGGATTTGTGTTTGGTTTAGTCCTATTCAGCCTCCTAGGGCTGTGGAAAGAATGGCCATGCTGGCTAGTACCGTTGGGTTTAGGGATTGGGCAGTTATATAGAGTAGTGCGATTGGTGGGAGTTTTATGGCTGTGGAGAGAAGTAGGCCGGTTGTGAGAGGGGATCCTTGGAGGACTTCAGGGAATCAGAAATGGAATGGGACTAGGCCTAGTTTTATTGCGAGGGCGGAAGTTAGGAGGAGGCACGATGTTGGGTGGGTTATCTGGGTGATGTCCCACTGTCCTGTGTATCAGGCGTTTGTCATGCTAGAGAATAGTAATAGTGCTGAAGCAGCTGATTGTGTAAGGAAGTATTTGGTAGCTGCTTCAATGGCGCGGGGGTGGTGAGATTTTGAGATTAATGGTAGGATAGCAAGTGTGTTAATTTCGAGTCCGGCTCAGGCCGTGATTCAGTGGTTGCTCGAGATTGTGATAGTTGTTCCTAGGATGAGGCTGAGGGTGAAGATTAGTTTTGCTCGGGGGTTCACTAGCAGGGGAAGGGGTTAAACCATCATTTTCGGGGTATGGGCCCGATAGCTTATTTAGCTGACCCTACTAGGAAATAATATAAGGGGAGTATGAAGGGTTTTGATTCCTTTAGTGCAGGTTCGACTCCTGCTTTTCTAAGTTTTATGGAAATGAGGGGACTAGTCTACCCCTATGTCCACTTTATCACAGTGGCCCTTGGGTATTCAGGCACATTTCCGTTGGGCCTTCTTAGGTACGGTGGGAGGCCTGCGTAGGAGATGGGCATGCTGATGTGTCATAGGCATAGAGCTAGTGTCAGGGGTAGGAAGTTTTTTCATAGTAAGTGCATTAGTTGGTCGTATCGGAAGCGTGGGTAGGAGGCACGGATTCATAGGAAGCCCGCTGATAGGAGGAGGACTTTTGTGGCTAGTACGACTGGGAATAGTTCCTGGGGTGGGTTGAGTAGGCTGGGGTTGAAGAATAGGATTGCGGTTAGTGTATTCATGAGTATGATGTTGGCGTATTCGGCTAGAAAAAATAGTGCGAATGGTCCTGCTGCGTATTCTACATTAAAGCCGGAGACTAGTTCGGATTCTCCTTCTGTTAGATCGAAGGGGGCTCGGTTTGTTTCGGCTAGCGTGGATACATATCATATTATGGCTAGAGGTCAGCAGGGGAAAATAAGATAGAGGGGCTCTTGAGTGACTGCGAGGGTGCTAAGGGTGTAGTTGCCGCTGAGCAGAATAATGGATAAAAGGATGATTGCTAGTGTGACTTCGTAAGAAATAGTTTGTGCTACTGCTCGCAGTGCACCGATTAGGGCGTATTTTGAGTTGGAGGCCCAGCCGGATCATAGAATAGAGTACACTGCAAGGCTTGACATGGCTAGAAGGAATAGTATGCCGAGGTTGAGGTCAGCTAGGGAGAAGGGTAGAGGAAGTGGGGCTCAGATTGAGATAGCGAGGAGGAGGGCTAGCACTGGGGTCGCGAGAAAGAGGATTGGGGAAGATGTGGATGGGCGGATTGGTTCTTTGATGAACAGTTTTACCCCGTCTGCTAGGGGTTGTAGGAGTCCGTAGGGGCCGACAATGTTTGGGCCTTTTCGGCCCTGCATGTAGCTGAGAATTTTGCGTTCTACTAGCGTTAGGAAGGCTACTGCGATTAGGATGGGGAGGGCGTAGGAAAGGGCTATGATTAGGTTGATTAGAAGAGGGTGGTTGGTCATGAGATTAAGCTAGGGAGAGGATTTGAACCTCTGAGTTAAAGGACTTAAGCCTTTTGCATTTGCCGAGCTCTGCCACGCTAGCTTGTCCTTTTCTAGGACGTGGTGTGGTGTGATAGCCTTTTGTAATTAAGTTGGCTTCATTACTTAAGGCGAAGGCTTGCTTGTGGTATTGGCCTCACTTTTCCGATCCTTTCGTACGAGGAAGAGTTCATCATAGATGGAAACCGACCTGGATTGCTCCGGTCTGAACTCAGATCACGTAGGACTGTTAATCGTTGAACAAACGAACCCTTAGTAGCTCCTGCACCACTAGGATGTCCTGATCCAACATCGAGGTCGTAAACCTCCCCGTCGATATGGACTCTCGGGGGAGATTGCGCTGTTATCCCTGGGGTAGCTTGGTCCATTGATCAATTATATTGGGTCTGGGTGCTATTGGCACGTTGAGGGGTTGCTCTTAGTCTGGAGGGATGGTCCAGTTTTTGGAGGTTCTGTTTTGCTCCAAGGTCGCCCCAACCGAAAAAATGCAAACCAGTGCTTTATGAATAAGTGAGCCCGAGGTGGGTGTGAATGTATATTGGGGTGGTTGCTGTTTTTGAAGTTCCACAGGGTCTTCTCGTCTTATGTGGTTATCCCTGCTTTTGCACAGGGAGATCAATTTCACCGATTGCCTGTAAGAGACAGTTAAGACCTCGTTTAGCCATTCATACGTGTCCCGATTTATGGGACAATTGATTGCGCTACCTTTGCACGGTTAGGATACCGCGGCCGTTGAACTACGTCACCGGGCAGGCATCACCTTCAATACTTGTTTTTTGGTTTGCTGAAGGCTATGTTTTTGGTAAACAGTCGGGCCTTGACGTGTTTGCCTAGTTCCTTTTACAGGTTTTAATCTTTCTTAACGGACGCTCCTCTGTCGGGTTAACAAGGTGGTTAATACTCTGCTTGTTGGATTTTTCGTATATTGGGTGCTTGTTAATAATGTACAGATGTAAGCTTGCGTCGTAGAGGGAGTTACCCTGGTTACTCATTCTAGCATTAATTCTCCTATTGGAATAGGTTAGCCTGTTAATGATGAGGGAGTCATATTGGTTTGATATTTTTAGGGTGCTGAGCTTTAACGCACTCTTTGTTGATGGCTGCTTGAGGGCCCACATTAGTTTTTGGGGTAATTACTTATCCGCTCGTGGAGATTGTTTTCTTTTTTAAAGGAGCTGTCCCTCCTTTAAATTGCCCTTAATCCGCTTCATTAGGGTTCGTGGGTTTCCTTGGAGAAGGATTAAGAGTGAACTTAGATTCGTTTCACAGGCAACCAGCTATCACCCAGCTCGGTTGGCTTTTCACCGCTACTAGCAAGTCATCCCACTCTTTTGCAACAGAGACGGGTTCGCTCAAGGTTAGCTGCTCGCAAGTAGCTCGCTTAGGTTTCGGGGTGGCAAACTTCAATTCATTTTGCTTGGTTTTTCTTGCTAGACCATGATGCAAAAGGTACAAGGGCTGATCTTTGCTGTTTTTAGCTTAGTTTTCACTTCTATTTCACCTTTCCCTTACGGTACGTGATCTCTATCGCTCCAATGGTGTCTTTTCTATCGCCTATACTGGGACTAGTGAATGCTTTAGTTGGGTGTGGAAAGTAGCTTTGTTATTCCAGGTCATGTAGATTGGGCTAGGGTTTGGCATCGAGACGACCCGGTGTGGTCGGATATCTTTCAGGCGTAAGCTGAGTGCTTTTGTTAAAGCTACGTCTCGGTAGTCTAAGTGCACCTTCCGGTACACTTACCTTGTTACGACTTACCTCCTCTTTGGCTGAGAAGCTTATTAATTTATGGGGGGGGGGGGGGTCGCTTTTGAGGAGGGTGACGGGCGGTATGTACGTGCCCTAGGGCCGGCTTAAAGAGGGCTCGATTGTCCCGCTTTACTGCTAAATCCGCCTTCTAGGGACGGTTTCACATCCCTTTGCCGTGATGTTCTAATTTAGAAAATGTAGCCCATTGCTGCCATTCCATAGGCTATACCTTGACCTGTCTTGCTAGCGGGTTAGGCTATTGCGTCCACTGTTGGGCCTTCAGGTTGGGTGGGCTGGCGACGGCGGTATATAGGCTGAATATGGCAAGGAATGGTCAGGTATATCGTGGATCATCGATTGTAGAACAGGCTCCTCTAGGTGGGTTTAGGGCACCGCCAAGTCCTTAGAGTTTTAAGCGTTTGCGCTCGTAGTTCTCGGGCGGACGCTCCGGTAAGATCGAGCATCAAGATTTAGGGCCAGGCATAGTGGGGTATCTAATCCCAGTTTGGGTCCTGGCTTTCGTGGATTTCAATCAATCGTTAGTCTAAGATCTTCTTTGTTAGAGGCCTTATGGGCATCTTGGGCTTGCGACAGCTCAGTTGCCTTTTTATCTTAGCTACTTGGATAGCATGTGACCACTCTTTACGCCGTTATAAAGTTGATTTGGGTCTCCTGTATGACCGCGGTGGCTGGCACAGGATTTACCGCCCCTGGAGTTGCTATGACTAAGTCAAGTTTACACTCATTGCTTAATGTTTACTACTGCTGTGGACCCGTGGGGGCGTGGCAAGTGCGAGACGTCTTGGGCTACGATGGGGGTGTGCCTGATGCCTGCTCCTATCGACCTTGGTTTAAGGGTGCCTAGGGCTTCTACACTGGCGCGCGGATACTTGCATGTATATCTCTAGCAACAACCAACTGTAAGGTTGGGACTAAGTCTCTTGTCCTCGGGTGCGTGTGGCAGCCTTCTTGACATCTTCAGCGCCATGCTTTGAATAAGCTACGGGGAC